AAGATTCTAATTAAATTTAAATTAATAAAAATAAAATAATAAAAATTAATAATAATAATTAGAAACAAATTTTCTTTATATTCTTTATGATATTATATTAAAAATAACGATATATCCTTTATCTTATAAACTTTTTAGAAACTATATATATATAAGTAAGAAATTACTAAAAAAATTGATACATAAAATAAGTAAAAAAAGAGATAAGAAGAGATCCGCCCTCCACTTACATATTTAATAACTTCTCCTACAAAGAAACTGGTAATACCAATACCGTTCGTAACTTCATCAATTACTTGTTTATCAAAAAAATGAGTTAGTCCGGTTAATCCTCTTATAGCCCTATTTAAGATTTTTGAATAAAAAATGTCTATGTAACCACGATTATATGACCAATCATATATTACATTTATGATTTTGTCCCAGAGACTTCTCCTAGGACCCATTTTAACAAAAAAATTGATTAAGTTAAAATTATGAAAATATGAATAAGCAGGCCCATATAAAAGAGACGCTATAAAAATTCCGAAATAAGCTATACTGACTGAAAAAATTGCATTTATTACAAATTCATACCAATCAAAATAATGGTTAGAATTTGAATGTAACAAGTTTATTGACGGAGTTAACCATTTTGATAATATATCAAAATTATCACTTATTCCTTGACCAAAAGGAATTCCTATGGATCCAACGAAAAAAGTAAATAAGACCAATACAAGAAGTGGAAATAACATAGTATTGTCCGATTCATAAGGATATGCGGTAATTTTTTTAGTGGCAAAATTATTAATAGTAATAAGAGGTCGCATCCTATTTATTACTAGATTACCATCAATTGGATATGTTTTTTTCGAAAAAAAGGAATCCCTTTGATTATTATTCATTGGCGATAAAAAAAATTTATTTTTTCTCACTTTAGGTCCTTTTTTGCCCCATATGGATATTGAATAGAACGCATTATTTTTTTTGCCGCTGTGGTTTTGAAAATTAACGTTCAAATGCCCTTCAAAAGTAAGTAAATACATCCGAAACATATAAAATGCAGTTAATCCTGCTGTGAAACAAGCTATTATTGCGAAAATCGGCGAATATAACCAACTATCATTAAGAATTTCGTCTTTGGACCAAAAACAAGCAAGGGGTGGAATACCACAAAGAGAAAGTGTACCCAATAAAAATGAATTTTTTGTAATTGGCACATATTTTGTTAAACCGCCCATAAGAGCCATGTTCTGACTTTTATCTGGAGAATATCCAACAACGGTTTCCATTGAATGAATAATGGATCCAGATCCTAAAAATAACAATGCTTTCGAATAGGCATGACTGATCAAATGAAATAAAGCAGCTCGATAAGATCCCATGCCTAAAGCTAACATAATATAACCCAATTGAGACATTGTAGAATAGGCTAAACTTCTTTTAATGTCTCTTTGAGCAAGAGCCAAAGTAGCTCCTAATAGTATTGTTATTATACCCACCAAAGAAATTATATTCATTATATAAGGTATGACTGTAAAAAGAGGAAAAAGTCGAGCTACAAGAAAAATCCCCGCTGCTACCATAGTAGCAGCATGTATAAGAGCTGAAATAGGAGTAGGACCTTCCATGGCATCTGGTAACCATACATGAAGGGGGAATTGCGCGGATTTAGCAACCACACTAACAAATAATAGGGAAGCACACAAAGTAAGAAATAAAGAATTGGTCCCATCATTATCAATCAAATTATTGGCTATTTCGAACAAATCCCGAAATTCAAAACTACCCGTTATCCAATAAAGACCTAAGATTCCTAAAAATAAACCAAAATCCCCTACACGATTCGTTACAAAGGCTTTTTGACAAGCACTTGCCACAAGGGGTCGCGTGAACCAAAACCCTATTAATAGATACGAACACATTCCAACTAATTCCCAACAAATATAAATTTGTATCAAATTGGAACTAGTAACTAATCCCAGCATGGAAGCATTAGAAAAACTCATATAAGCAAAAAATCTCAAATAGCCTTGATCATGAGACATATAATTGTCACTATAAATAAGAACCATTATTCCAACAGTAGTAATTAATATTAACATAATGGAAGTAAGCGGATCTATCAAATGGCCGAAATCTAAGGAAAAATCATTATTGATGGTCCAAGACCATACATATTGGTAGATAGGACTGCCATTTATTTGTTGAATAGACAGATCGGCTGAAAAAATCATAACGATACTTAGTAATAAAACACTAGGAAAAGCCCATATACGACGAATATTTTTTGTTGCCGCCGGAACAAGGAGAAGCCCCAACCCTATTGCTATAGGAACTGGAAGGGGAACGAAAGGTATGATCCACGCATATTGATATGTATGTTCCATAATAAAATTAAACTTTTTTTATTAATTGTTTTGTTTAATTGTTTCCGATTCACCAGCTCTTATATATTTTGAAAGGAACAAAAAAAAATCAAGATATGAAAAGACTCCAATTTTTAAATTGAAAATATTCAAATAAAAAAAAAGAAGTTAAAATCAAATGATAAGATTAAGTCAATGTTTAAAAGTTATTACTTATATTACTTAATATAATTATTACCTAAGATATTTATGAAGATACAGAATATGTATTATATTTTCAACCATTTATTATTACAATAATTTAGTTTAAATCCATAGAACAGGTAAAATACAAAAAAAGTACTTGATTTTGATATGTATTCTATCATCCACCAATAACTCAACCTGATAAAAAAGCCCTCGTTATTTTAGTTAATTTATTTGGAATCAGTATTCGGAATCATTAATTGAATTAGTTCTGAACTAGTTCGTTGTGAAACTGAGCGAGTTGCTTATATTCCTTCCAATAAAACAACTTATGTTTGCGGTAACCTCTATGATATCCGTCAATTTGTTACTCGTCACTTCAGTTCTTTGCGAACTGCAATAAAAAAATGTCTTTTTTTGTTTTCATTTCGAAATGGGAATGGATTGAGAACAGAACTATCTAGTTGCAACTCTTCAATTCCATAAGAAACCGCACGAAAAGCCATTACATTCTTAAAGCTAACACCGCCCCACACCACAAGATAATTATTATTACTACAGATAATTATTATTGAACGTTCAAATAGCAATAGGAATTTGAATGATATTTTTAAAAGTGTCCTCAAGATATTGCATTGAATTGCCTCCTTCAATCTCGACGATTGAAGATGGATGGGCTATTATGATTTAGAGCAAGCCGCTATGGTGAAATCGGTAGACACGCTGCTCTTAGGAAGCAGTGCTAGAGCATCTCGGTTCGAGTCCGAGTGGCGGCATCTTATAAAATAAAATCAAAAAATAAGAGTAAAATAAATACTCGAATAACTCCTATAATGTATAGGTATTAAATTATGGATTTCCATTCCAATGTTGGAGGACATCTTTTTTTAGGATTTTTATGATATTTTTTACTTTAGAACATATATTAACTCACATTTCTTTATCGATTGTTTCCGTTGTAATTACGATTTTTTTTATGAACTTATTAGTCCACGAAATCGTAGAACTATATGATTCGTCGGAAAAAGGAATGGTAGCTACTTTTGTTTGTATAACAGGATTATTAGTTATTCGTTGGATTTATTCAGGACATTTACCCTTAAGTGATTTATATGAATCATTAATGTTCCTGTCATGGAGTTTCTCCATTATTCATATGGTTCCCCATTTTAGGAACCATATGAATTATTTAAATGCAATAACTGCACCAAGTGCTGTTTTTACCCAAGGATTTGCTACTTCAGGTCTTTTAACTAAAATGAATCAATCCGCAATATTAGTACCGGCTCTACAATCACAGTGGTTAATGATGCACGTAAGTATGATGGTATTGAGCTATGCAGCTCTTCTGTGTGGATCATTATTATCAATAGCTCTTCTAGTCATTACATTTCGAAAAAATATAGATATATTTGGTAAATATAAAAACAATAATTTACTGGTTGGGCGATTTCCCTTTGACGAAATCCAATACGCGAATAAAATAAGCAATGTTTTACAAAACAATTGTTTTATTTCGTTTCGAAATTATCACAGGTATCAATTAATTCAGCAATTGGATTGTTGGAGTTCTCGTATTATTAGTCTCGGGTTTCTATTTTTAACCATAGGTATTCTTTCGGGAGCGGTATGGGCTAATGAAGCGTGGGGATCATATTGGAATTGGGACCCAAAAGAAACTTGGGCATTTATTACTTGGACAATATTCGCAATTTATTTACATACTAGAACAAATGAAGATTTGCAAGGCTTGAATTCTGCAATTGTGGCTTCTATGGGATTTTTTTTTATTTGGATATGCTATTTTGGAGTAAACCTATTAGGAATCGGGCTACATAGTTATGGTTCATTCACATTAACATCTAATTGAGGAAAATACCTTACGAATACAATACACAAGAATAGCATATGAAAGTTTTATGAGTTTTTGAGAACCATTTGAATAAAGTAGTGATTCAAATGGTTCTCAAAAGCTACAAAAGTATCTGATTACAATTAAATTAATTCTTTTTTTTTTTACTTTAAAGATAAAGAAGTAATAAAGAAGACTTATTTAGTTTTCATTGTACATTGTACAACTGAACCAAAAAAAAATTATTTTTTTTGTATCTTTTTTTCTTTATATATATATGTCTTATTGATGAAAACTATCTATAAAAATAATTAGCTAGAATAGCTTCTACCTTGTCAATTGATAGTGAGAAAACGAAATCCGGATAAATACCAATACCTATTACGGGTAGAAAGATACAGATTGAAACAAATAGTTCTCGTGGTCCAGAATCAAAAAAATGAGAATTTGGAGAATGAAATTGCTTGTATCCATAGAACATCTGACGTAACATAGATACTGAATAAATAGGAGTTAATATCATTCCAATTGCCGCTACAAAAATGATTAGTATTTTTGGCATTAAAAGATATTTTTGGCTCGTTATTAGTCCAAAAAAAACCACCAATTCTGCAACAAAACCACTCATTCCAGGCAATGCAAGTGAAGCCATCGAGAAACTACTGAACATTGTAAATATTTTTGGCATTGGGATAGCTATTCCTCCCATTTCGTCGAGATAAACAAGACGTATTCTATCGTAACTAGTTCCTGCCAAGAAAAAAAGTGCAGCACCAATAAATCCATGAGAGATCATTTGTAAAATGGCCCCATTGAGTCCTGTATCAGTTATCGAACCAATTCCTATAATTATGAAACCCATATGAGATACGGAGGAATAGGCAATTCTCTTTTTTAGATTGCGCTGACCGAGAGATGTTGAAGCTGCATAGATTATTTGAATTGCGCCTATTATCATCAACCAGGGAGAAAATATAGAATGAGCGTGGGGTAATAATTCCATATTGATCCGAACCAATCCATATGCTCCCATTTTTAATAAGATTCCGGCTAAAAGCATACATGTACTGTAATGTGCTTCTCCATGGGTATCTGGTAACCATGTATGTAGAGGTATAATCGGCAATTTGACAGCATAAGCAATAAGAAACCCAAAATAGAATATTATTTCCAATGCCACAGGATATGATTGATTGGCTGATGTTTCAAAATTTAATGTTGGTTCATTGGAACCATATAAACCCATACCCAGAACTCCCATTAAGAGAAAAATAGAACCCCCTGCAGTGTACAAAATAAATTTTGTAGCTGAGTACAAACGGTTCTTCCCTCCCCACATGGATAGAAGTAGGTAGACAGGAATTAATTCTAATTCCCACATGATAAAAAAAAGTAAAAGATCCCGAGAAGAAAATGGTCCTATTTGACCGCTGTACATTGCTAACATGAGAAAATGGAACAATCTAGAATCTCGAGTAACCGGCCAGGCCGCTAAAGTAGCTAAGGTAGTGATGAATCCCGTGAGTAAAATGGGTCCAATGGAAAGTCCATCGATTCCTAATCTCCAGTGAAAATAAAAAAAATGGATCCATTTATAATCCTGTTCTAATTGGATTAATGGATCGTCCAATTGGAAATGATAACAGAATACATAGGCCGTTAGAAGTAGTTCTAATAGACATATACAAATAGTATACCATCTAATAACCTTATTTCCTCTATGAGGGAAAAAGAAAATGAAAGTACCTGCGAATATCGGCAAAACAACAATTATTGTTAACCAAGGAAAATCATTCGTGGTAAAGACAAGATACACTTTGACCAGAAAAACCCGTGCTCGAAAGAAAATAATTTATCGAGTACGGGTTTTTGTCGGTAAAGAAAAAAATGGATTCAAGTGGAATTTTCTGGAACGTATCAATAAGCTAGACCCATACTACGAGTTGTTTCATGCCATAAATAAACCCGGACACTCAGGAAATCCGTTGGACAAGCGGATTCACACCTTTTACAACCTACACAGTCTTCTGTTCTTGGAGCAGAAGCAATTTGCTTAGCTTTACATCCGTCCCAAGGTATCATTTCTAATACATCAGTGGGGCAGGCGCGTACACATTGGGTACACCCTATACATGTATCATAAATCTTTACTGAATGTGACATTGGATCTATAAATTTTTTTAACCTCATAAATTTTCGATCTAGTAAAAGTAGTAAATGAATTATATATTCTATACACCAGACGAATCAATGATTTAGATTTACCAGAATCAATCTAGTTCTGGATCTGCTCATGAAAGAGTACCAAGATACTTTGATTTATCACGTCGTTTTAGCAAACAGCGCCGTAGGCTTATGTCGCACATATCAATTTCAATTGGCGAATAGTCTATATTTTTATTTATACCATTATTTATTCAACAAATTAGATTGATTGATACGCGTTGATTTTCTGTTACGATGAATTGATGAAACAATAGCTAATCCAATAGCTGCTTCAGCAGCTGCAATTGCTATAACAAAAATTGAGAAAACGTCTCCTTTTAATTGGCGATTATCAAATAAATCAGAAAATGTTACGAAATTAATATTAACTGCATTCAGTATAAGTTCAAGACACATAAGCGCTCGAACCATATTTCGACTTGTAATCAATCCATAAATACCGATGGATAATAAAAAGGCACTCAAACCAAGTACATGTTCGAGCATCATTGACCAACTCCTCATCAATCTCGATTCATTTCAATATGAACAATAAATAGAATTTAAAGAAAAGAACAAGTCCCTATTACCTATTATATTATTATAATTTATTTTTTTTTTTTATTTTATAATTATTTAGTACTGACGAGCCATAGCAATTGCACCTATCAAGGCAACTAAAAGAATTATCGAAATAAGTTCAAATGGAAGAAAAAAATCTGTTGATAAATGAATCCCAATTTGTTGACCATTATTAATCAAGTCCTGCTCTATAATCTGGTTTGATCTTGTAGTCCAAATAATCCCGTACCATGACGTATCTGGGATAGTAGTAATTAGTGAAACAAAAATACTTGTACAAACCAGTGAAGTGACTCCGTCTCCAACGGCCCAAAGATGGAAATCTTTGTAATATTCTGAACCATTCATGAACATCACAGCAAATACAATTAATACATTTATTGCTCCCACATAAATAAGGAGCTGCGCAGCAGCTACAAAGTGGGAGTTCGATGGAATATGGAATAAGGATGTACAAACAAGAACTAATCCCAATGAAAAAGCAGAAAAAATTGGATTGGTAAGTAATACCACTCCTAGACTCCCCACTATAAGACCCAATCCCAAAAAAACTAAAAGAAAATCGTGTATTGGTCCAGGTAAATCCATTCTATGTAAAATAAGAGATAATTTTTAAGTCGAAATTTTTCATAAACCTATTGACCAAACCAGGAAAAAAGAAGTTACCCTATTGATACGTTCCTAATTGAATTAAATCTAATGGGGTGTGGGTTGATATAGATACACTTATTAGTTAAATGATTGAATACATTTCTCTATCCGAAAGTTTCGTTCGAAATTAATATTAATCGATTTTTTTTATTAACTGTTTATATATATATAATATATATACTATATAAAAAAAAATATATATATGTAGAGTATATATGAATCCATTTTCAATCCAAAGCAATTCATTATTCTCAGCACTCCATAGTTGTTAAAATTTTAGTTATTGACCAAGCAAGATGAAAGAAGCTGCGCTACTTTAGATCAAAACTAAATCTTAGTATTAGTAATCGGTAATTGTTCTTGAATCAAGTGGTTTACCCACGGCTTTTTTGGTTTGAGTCGAATTCATAATTGTTCTGATTGTGTAATCGTCGATTACTGACATTGGCAACCGACCCAAAGCAATTTGATTATAATTCAACTCGTGACGATCATAAGTAGAAAGTTCGTATTCTTCAGTCATTGATAAACAATTCGTTGGACAATACTCAACGCAGTTACCACAAAATATACAGATTCCGAAATCAATACTGTAATTAAGCAATCGTTTCTTTCGAATAGAAGTTTCCAATTTCCAATCAACAACGGGTAGATCTATAGGACATACCCGAACACAGACTTCACAAGCAATGCATTTATCAAATTCAAAGTGGATTCGACCACGGAAACGTTCCGATGTGATCAATTTTTCATAAGGATATTGAATAGTTACAGGTAAACGATTTGCATGAGATAAGGTAATCATAAAACTTTGACCGATATACCTTGCAGCCCGTACTGTTTGTTGGCCATAATTCATGAACCCAGTTACCATGGGGAACATATCTTGAATATCTATGAATAATTTTATGTTTCTTTCTCTTGTTTGAGATTTGAGAGAAGTTATGAATCTAGAATAGGCTGTGCCTTTACAGTGAAAAGAGTTGGGAAGAGGTTGTCAATAATAGATTACCTAAAGAAATAGGTAAAAGAAATTTCCATCCAAGATTTAATAGTTGGTCCATTCTCATTCTAGGTAAAGTCCATCTTGTTGTGATAGGAATGAACAGGAACAAATAAGCTTTAGCTAATGTAATAAAGATACCAATGGTCGTTCTAAAGACTCCACCCACTTCATTTATTCCGAAAAGCTCAGGACTTAATATGTACGGAATAGAGAGATTCCAGCCGCCCAAGTAAAGAACTGTTACAAATAATGAAGAAACTAGTAGATTTAGATAGGAAGCAACATAAAATAAACCAAATTTTATACCTGAATATTCGGTTTGATAACCTGCTACTAATTCTTCCTCTGCTTCTGGTAAATCAAAAGGTAATCTCTCGCATTCTGCTAGGGAAGAAATTAAAAAAACAGTAAAACCTATAGGTTGGCGCCACAGATTCCAACCCCAAAAACCATATTTTGACTGCGCCTCAACTATATCAACTGTACTTGAACTGTTAGATAATCATAGTCGGTGATAACATCACTATTCCCATCGCTATTACAAAACCGTACATGAGACTTAAGCTTCATACGGCTCCTCGACGGCCACAAATAAATCTAAGGACTGGTTCAATATTATCTCGATATACTTTACTTATTTTGTAGAGTAGATAGAGTAAAGATACATCGGAGAGTCCAAAATTAGACCAATGCAATTCTGTCTGCTATAATAAAACAAATGCTTCTGAATTGATCTCATTCTTTATAATTGCAATTTTTTGTTCAGTAATAACTTAATACTTCAATAAAATACTCGTTGTATCACGTTGTTTCAATAGAAATTTCGACTTATTTTTTTTAGACAAAGAATTAGACATTCTATTATATTAGTTCATGAATCATGATAAGAATTCTATCTGTATTAATCTGGACAAAAAAAATAAATAAAGGATTACTTCGTTCCTGATAGTAATTTGTTTAATCAGTGGGTAGGAGCATACTCTGGATCGGGATCGTGGGAAAGTACTGCTTGATCATTTCTACTAACTTAAAGCCCCATTAGGATTCCTTTTATGCATAAATATCCCTTTGGATAATTTACTTACATTATCTCCATTACTAATCCTTTGTGTACCTTGGTATTCCTAACCGTCCACTCGTTTTTATTCGATCTCCGGTATGGTAATACATACAATAATAAAAACTCCATACAGTTTCTCTTTTGTACCCGCTTCAAACTATGATGACTAATCAACCGATCTTGCTTGGGGTAACCCGTTTATACTGTTTATATTTATGTCCGCTTAACTCTTGTACCTAGGTAATGAGACTCAATCTTTTTACTGCCAATTTCTAAGCTGTTTTCTTTCACTCATATAACTATCTGGTTTAGCTCATCGACCCGAATGTTGAATAAAAAAATGAGGATATCTATTCAATACATTCCACTTTCTTTTTTCCTAGAACGAAAATGCAAATAAATTAGGTCAAATAAAAAAGTCCATGTTCCAACGAATCACACGTAGAGATATTGATAACACACATGGAGTTAATGGTATTTCATAACTAATCGATTGAGCAGCAGCTCGTAGACCACCTAAAAAGGAATATTTATTATTCGATCCATATCCTGACATAAGAAGTCCAATAGGAGCAATACTTGAAATGGCAATCCATAAGAAAACCCCTATATTTAGGTCGGCTAAAACAAGGTGATAGCCAAAAGGAATTACTGAAAAACTTAGTAAAATGGATATGACCGCTATAGACGGTCCGATACTGAATAAACTAATATCGCCTCTAGATGGGATAAGATCTTCTTTGAAAAGTAATTTTGTACCATCTGCTAGAGCTTGAAGAATTCCCAAAGGACCCGCGTATTCAGGTCCAATACGTTGTTGTATCCCTGCAGATATTTGTCTTTCTAACCACACAATTACTAGTACCCCTATTATGATTCCCAATACAGGAGTAAGAATAGGAACAAGTAACCAGACGAGCCCATAAACCTCTTTTAAGGATTCCGATCTGGAAAAAGAATTGATAGCTTGTACTCTTGTCGTATCAATTATCATTTCAACGATCAACTTCTCCCATAATAATATCGATACTACCTAGTATTGTCATAATATCAGCCAATTTCATTCTTTTAACTAGCTGAGGAAGAATTTGCAAATTGATAAAACCGGGCGGACGAATTTTCCATCTCCAGGGAAAAACACCCCGATCTCCTATCAGAAAAATTCCCAATTCCCCCTTCGGGGCTTCCACTCTTACATAAAGTTCTTGTTTAGATAATTCAAAAGTAGGCGCAGGTTTTTTACTAATGAATCGATAATCAAATTCATTCCATTCGGAATCCTTTGTTCTATCAAAGCGCCGTACCTCTAAATTCTCATAGGGCCCCCCTGGAATTCCTTCCAGAGCTTGTTGAATAATTTTTATGGATTCCGCCATTTCACTGATTCGGACTAAATAACGAGCTAACGAATCTCCTTCTTTTTGCCATTGTACTTCCCAATCAAATTCGTCGTAACACTCATAATGATCGACTTTACGAAGATCCCATTCAATTCCGGACGCTCGTAGCATTGGTCCTGATAAGCCCCAATTTATTGCCTCTCCTCCACCAATAATGCCCACCCCTTCAACTCGTTCCAAAAAAATGGGATTACGCGTAATAAGCTTTTGATATTCAGTAATCCCTGTTAAAAAATAATCACAGAAATCAAAACATTTATCTATCCAGCCATAAGGTAAATCAGCAGCTACCCCTCCGATACGGAAATAATTATGCATCATTCGCATACCTGTCGAAGATTCGAACAGGTCATATATCAATTCCCTCTCTCGGAAAATATAGAAGAAAGGAGTCTGCGCGCCGATATCTGCCATAAAAGGGCCAAGCCATAACAAATGAGAAGCTATACGACTCAGTTCTAGCATAATTACTCTAATATAGCTCGCTCTTTTCGGTACTTGAATATTTCCCAACTGTTCTGGTCCATTTACCGTTATTGCCTCTGTAAACATAGTAGCTAAATAATCCCAGCGTGTTACATAAGGAAGATATTGTATAATTGTTCGATTTTCAGCAATTTTTTCCATCCCTCTGTGTAAATAACCCAATATGGGTTCACAGTCAATAACATTTTCCCCGTCTAGAGTAACGATGAGTCGAAGAACACCATGCATTGATGGGTGGTGAGGACCCATATTGACTATCATGAGGTCTTTTCTTGTAGTTGGTACAGTCATATATTTTTTCCCCGATTCATTATTCCATGAAGTGCTGAAACCGAAATGAAGTTCATCAAATTATAATAATAATAAATATATCTATAATAAGATTTTAATATTTAAAGTATAATAGAAAATAATAAAAATCTAATAAATCCAATAATTCAAAACTAATCTTAAAATTCACTTAATGAGTTTTTGGCTCCCGAATATCCAATTGACTAATTAATTCTTTATAACGTACTCTATTTTTCTTTGACAAATAAACCAGCAGCCGTTGACGTTTTCCCAGAATTTTCCGTAGACCTCTCTGAGATAAATAGTCTTTTCTGTGCAATTCTAAATGGGAAGTAAGTCTACGTATTTTATTGGTGAAACTGAATACTTGAAATTCAACAGACCCCTTATTTTCTTCTTTTTCTTCTTGCGAAATAACTGAAATTAATAAATTTTTTACCATAAAAAGAATTTGTTTCCCCCCCTTTTTTTTTACAGATATGGATTTTACTGATCAGTAATAATAATGCCAGTCATTCTAATTTCTTATACAATACACAAAAATCTGTATTTATACTTCTTTTTTTATCGAATTCAAATGTAATTAATCTATTTTCAATTTTATTTGGATGTGGATACAAAAGGGCGGTACATTTATAACCCACAAAAGAGAAGAATTTGAACTTAAGATAAGAAGATTATGACGACTCATTACTAGATATAATTGCTAAGCTAAGATAAAGTCATTGAATCAGTATCATGTACCAGAATAGAATATAACACAAGGCGTGTGTGTATATTTGTTTGTCTTCATCTACTATACCGGCCAGATATGCCACTTGATCCATGTAAATGTACCATCAACTTATTATCAATCATGGATACATATGTATCCTTAACATACTGAAACGACTACCATTATTGGTATCAAACCAATAGCGATTCATACAAGCTAAATCTTCTAATCGATAATTGGGCCAAAGAAATAATTTTAACTTAAAAAATTTATTTATATCTACATCAGGATGCTTATCCTCATAAAAAAATTCACCACAGTTCCTTGCACTATTCCCATTGCAAAATACTTGGTTTCTATCCCCAACATTGACATTTCTCGAATTTAAACAAATTTGAATTCTCAATTCTCTACGACGTCTAGGAGATAAAATATTTTCAGGAACAATAAAATCATTAAGACCGTTCTTATCAACATTTCTTTTTTCTTGACATCTTCGATTAGTTTGGTGCTGACTCTTATGCACCCGTGAAATAGCTATGGTTTGGTACATGATCCATTGTCCATCCCATTTTGTGGATAGCCGAGTTGGTTCAATAATCAATAGTCCCCCTTTTTCCAAATTGAAAAAAGTCATAAACTCTGGCTTTCCAATCAGCATTGGAACCGGATTTATTTCGTCTCTTTGAATAAAGGCTGAAGCCATTTCATTTGGATCTCTTAATCTAAGGAGTAGCCAAAATATCTTTAAATTATTGATTGCTGTTTGGCTCAAAGAAAAAGTCGTTTTCAATTGAAATTTTAAAAGAAAATATCTTTTCAGGAAGAGTTTTAACATCAACCGGGAAATATATTTAGTTTCCTCGATGTATTCAAGAACGTCTGAGTCTGATCCCCACAAATCTTCTTCAACATAGTCTTCTAATGGATCATATCCAAGATATCCTGGGATTGGCTCTTGTTTTTCTTCTTGATTTAGATTCTGTAATTCAATTTGATTTAGCGAATCTAAATCAAGCTCTAATTCAACTTGATTTAGATTCGCTAATTCAAGCCATTTTTTTAGCTTTTGGGTGGTTGTTAGATTGTTTTCTTTTATATTCGAATTAAAAAGAAGTAAATTGATTGGTATGATCCACGGCTCAGTCTTATATACATCATAAAATAACCAAAATTCTGGGAAAAACCAAGGTTCCCAATTTGATATAGGCCCATTTAGTCTTTTTTCATTCATTCCCTTCCAGTCAAAAGATGTTTTTGTTTGGTTGGCTGCTGGGTTGATTTGGTTTTGGTTATGAATTGTGAGATTAAAAAGATTATTATTATTATCAATTTTATCAATTATTTGATAATAATAATAACGAGTCTTAGTATTTTTTTTTATGTTGGTACTGGCATTTGTCCATTCATCAATATCGCTCGTTTTTCTAAGCCCAAAATTAAAAGCTCTCCAATCAAAATATTTCCTATCCGGATTTTGATTCCTATCAATAATAGAATCTTTTCGTAGATAATTACTAAGATCTATATCTGCTGGTAAATAATCAAATTCAGGATTATCTCTATTATAGATATAGAGGATCCCTCGGGCTGCGTTTACTTGTAATGGAAACCCATAAATATATGAACCCTTCTTATCTTCATATTCATAATTAATATATTTATTTGATAAAAGATCATATTTGTAGTTTTTTATTAATTTCTTTTTTTGGCTCCATAATGAATTCACTGCATAATTGTTTTGTTTCTCGTAATGAATTAATTGGTCTTTTTTATATGAATCGAAATTTCTTGGGTTTGTTTTTTGAACCATAAAACTTTGATTGATTCCATTTCGCCATTTTTGTGGTAGTAATCTAGACCATGTAGTCTGAGATAAGTCGTATTGATAGTGATCATTACCCATTAACCAGCTTTTCCATTCATTCATTCCAAAACTGTGAAGTTTCTTATGCCTTGATTCGCAATGAAATATTCCTTGTGCTCCAATAAAATATTTTATTCTATCTTTTAGAAAAGGAATTGTTCCGTGATATTGAAATACGGATTTCAAGTGATACTTGTTGATAACTTGAGTTTGTGATAATTTGTAAAATACATATGCCTGTGACAAAGAAGCGAGGTCGCAAAAAATCTGTGAATTCTTATTAAAAATAGACTTTCTTTTTCTTATAGTCGAAAAAAAATAAATTGGATTTTTAGTTTTTTCATCAAT